TGCGTATGCGTATGCGTATGCGTATGCGTATGCGTATGCGTATGCGTATGCGTATGCGTATGCGTATGCGTATGCGTATGCGTATGCGTATGCGTATGCGTATGCGTATGCGTATGCGTATGCGTATGCGTATGCGTATGCGTATGCGTATGTCCTGCGACCATGAATTATAAAGCCCCTGCTTAAGTGGGGTGTGAAATCACGACCACATTTATGTTAAGTTGAAGCTCGAAGATTCACCGTGCCACTAAATTCTATGTCCTTCAAGCATTCACTCAATGTCCCGCTCCTCATTATGAGGGTGAAGGATGTACATTCAAAGTCCAGCTAGACTTATAGTCCCGGCTCAGGGCCTTTGACGGCCAATGTTGAGTCGAAGCATCCCCAAAAATTAAAAAATACCAAGGGCATGGCACCACAGTTATGCCGCGGCATGGGCTGATTAGTCATGATTCCATCGAGATGTCTTATTTAAGGGGACCGAGTGGGCGATCTTGTTTCTCATGTGCCTGAAGTAAGAACCAGATGTCGTTTACGACCCATTGTAGAAACCCCCACATGTTATGGGCCCGGGGCGAGAAGAGAATCACGTTTTGGGCGGGTTGTTGGTTTCACGGAGGTAGGTAGATTAATAAACGAAATATGGTTGTGGATATTCGTGTTGACAGGAGTTTATTTGACTTCATGGGGTATGTACGATCACGCATTGTATGTCTTCTTAACATTAATAGTTATATCCATGCTTAATATTCATGTGGTAAATAATTTTATGTACGATAATACATGTTAATGTATAATGTAATATCAATATATTAATGTACATGCTTAATATTCATGGGGTAGATAATTTTATGTACGATAATACATATTAATGTATAATGTGATGTTAGCATATTAATGTACATGCTTAATATTCATGGGGTAAGTAATTTTATGTACGGTAATACATGTTAATGTATAATGTAATATTAATATATTGATGTACGTGCTTGATATCCATGGGGTAAATAATTTTATGCACGATAGTACATGCGTAAAGTTTACCCGCATGAATGTTGTGATTATAAGCACATGGGTTACAATAAGTTTTCAGGAGATAGTTTATACAGAATATCAGCTTTGGGTGCTGACGGTAAGGCTTAAAGCTTTTCTCTTGAGTCTTTGGGGGAGGTGTTATCCCCATTTCTGGCTTACAAGACCAGTGTAATTTGTATACTACATAGACTCTTCATTTTAATAGGTGATTTTCTACGAGACCAATTAGTGGTATTAATACAATAATAATAAGGAAATATAGGATTGATGCTAGTTGTCCAATGATTACATATGGGTGTTCAACTGGTTGGCCTCCAATTCATGTTAGGGTTAGGAGATCGGCTGTTAATAATCAGAATAAGCATTGACTAATAGGGCGGAAGGTTATACTTCGTTGTTTAGAGGTATGCAAGAGAGGAAAAATAATTAAGATTAAAATTGAGGCAACTAATGCTAACACTCCTCCCAGTTTATTGGGAATGGATCGTAGAATAGCGTATGCGAATAGGAAATATCATTCTGGCTTGATATGGGGTGGTGTGTTAAGTGGGTTAGCTGGTGTGTAATTATCGGGGTCTCCTAGCATATCGGGGGCAAATAGCACTAGGGCCAAGAGCGCGGTGATTATTATAAAGAGTCCTAAAATATCTTTGATTGTATAATAGGGGTGAAAGGGGATTATGTCTGCGTTGGATGGGATGCCTGTTGGGTTATTGGACCCAGTTTCGTGTAGGAATAGAAGGTGGACTATGACTATAGCTGAAATAATAAAGGGAAGTAGAAAGTGGAAGGCGAAGAATCGAGTTAGGGTAGCTTTATCTACTGAGAAGCCCCCTCAAATTCATTCTACAAGATTTGTTCCGACGTAGGGGATTGCGGATAGTAAGTTGGTAATTACGGTTGCTCCTCAAAAAGATATCTGGCCTCATGGTAGTACATAACCCATAAAGGCGGTCGCCATAACGGCAAATAATAATATTACTCCTATGTTTCATGTCTCTTTATACAGATAAGATCCATAATAAAGGCCCCGGCCTACATGTAAATATAGGCAGATAAAAAATATAGAGGCGCCGTTGGCGTGAAGATAGCGTAATACTCACCCATAGTTTACATCTCGGCAAATATGGGTTACAGAAACGAAGGCTGTTGCAGTGTCTGATGTGTAGTGTATGGCTAGGAAAAGTCCTGTTAAGATTTGTAGAGCTAAGCAAATTCCTAGTAGAGACCCAAAGTTTCATCATGCTGAGATGCTTGAAGGAGCGGGTAGATCAATAAAGGAACTGTTAATAATTTTTAGTAGGGGATGGGACTTTCGAAGGTTGGTCATTTGTTTGTTCTTATAGTTGAAATACAACGGTGATTTTTCGTGTCACTAGTCGTGGATAAATCCATGTAGGAATGGTGATAATTTATATTGTATCTGCTTTAAGTGTTATCTTTGTTATTAGTTTTATTGGGTTTTCTTCTAAGCCGTCTCCTATTTATGGAGGGGTTGGTTTAGTTGTTGGGGGTGGAGTAGGCTGTGGTATTGTTGTTAGTTTTGGTGGTTCATTTTTAGGGTTAATGGTGTTTTTAATTTATTTAGGGGGTATACTTGTAGTCTTTGGATATACTACGGCTATAGCCACAGAGCAATATCCTGAGGCATGGATATCAAATGTAACAGTGTTTGGATCATTTATTGTTGGTTTGGTTGCGGAGCTTATATTAGTTTTTTATATCTTTATCGGTGAGAAATTAGAGTTGATTTTTGAGTTTAATGAGGTTGGGGATTGGGCTATCTACGACGAGGGGGGCTTGGATATTATTAATCAGGAGACTGCTGGGGTTGCTGCGTTATATAGTTATGGTAGCTGACTGGTTATTGTTACTGGTTGGTCCTTATTAATTGGAGTGGTTATTATTTTGGAAATTACTCGAGGGAATTAAATAGGATTGCAATAGCAGTGGTGATGAGAAAGGATAAAAAATATAGTTTAATTAGGCCTTTTTGAGTCGAGGTAATTGTTGACAGGTCTTGCTGAATTTTGGATATTAGTTTTGGTAGTGCATTTTCTAATCAAATAAGGTCTATAAGTATAGTGGCAGATTTCTGGCCAATTAGCAGGCTAATAAGGGGAGTTATACGATGGACGATAGGTGGGAAGAATCCTAGCAAGGTTGAAAATTTGAGGGAAGTTGAGGGTTTTTTGTGTTTTAAGTTTAGGGTTATGCTATTAAGTTCCATGGCTAGAATAAATCCTGTCAGAGTAACTAATAGGGCGGCGATTTTTATGTATATGGGTATAGTTAGCTGGGGTACGGTTGAGGGGATTAGGTTGTGGGAGATAATGAACCCAGCAATAATACTTCCGATTAATAATCGTATAATAGAATTTATTAGTAAGGAGTTATTTTCATTAATTAGGATTAGAGATGGAAATCGTGGTTTTTCAAGTAGTGCGAAAAAGATGATACGGGTGCTGTACACGGCAGTCAGTGAAGTAGCAATTAGAGTAATTAATAGGGCTCAGGCGTTTGTATACGACGTATTGACAGATTCAATGATTGCATCTTTTGAGTAGAATCCTGTTAGGAAGGGTATTCCTGTTAGTGCTAGGCTTCCAGCGATTAAAGCAGTGGTTGTAAAGGGTATTGATTTGAATAGGCCTCCTATTTTTCGGATGTCCTGTTCATCGTTTAGGCTATGAATAATTGATCCCGAGCATAGAAATAGTATGGCTTTAAAGAATGCGTGTGTGCAGATATGAAGAAATGCCAGGTGAGGTTGGTTAATGCCAATTGTGACTATTATGAGGCCCAGCTGACTTGAGGTAGAGAAAGCTACAATTTTTTTAATATCGTTTTGAGTCAGGGCACAGATAGCTGTAAAGACTGTGGTAATAGCTCCTAAACATAGGGCTAATGTTTGGGCTATTTTGTTATTTTCTATTATAGGATAAAATCGGATGAGAAGAAAGATACCTGCGACTACTATTGTACTTGAGTGCAGTAGGGCTGAAACTGGTGTGGGGCCCTCTATGGCGGATGGAAGCCATGGATGTAATCCGAATTGGGCTGATTTTCCTGTGGCAGCAAGTAATAGTCCTAATAGGGGCAAAGTCGTATCTTTTATATCTAATATAAAGATTTGTTGTATTTCTCATGAGTTTGAGTTGGCTATAAATCACGCCATGGATAGAATGAAGCCGATATCCCCAATGCGATTATATAACACTGCCTGAAGGGCGGCTGTGTTGGCATCTGTTCGTCCGTACCATCAGCCAATTAGTAGAAATGATATAATGCCGACTCCCTCCCAGCCTACGAAAAGTTGAAAAATATTGTTAGCGGTAACTAGAATTAGTATAGTAATTAGAAACATTAGTAAATATTTAAAGAAAAGGTCGATATTAGGATCGGAGTGCATATATCATATTGAAAATTCTATAATAGATCAGGTAATGAATAAGGCAATTGGTACAAATAACATAGAAAAGAAATCCAGCTTGAAGCTAAGGGATATTTTCATGGTTTGAATTGTTATTCAGTGCCAATTAGATACTATTGCTTCTTGTCCGGACTGAATGAAAATAAGGGTAGAGGGCAAGCTGGTTATAAAGGAATATGAAATTATTATTTTAACATATTCGGTGTAGGACTTAGATTTTGATAATTTATTTTTAGTGCTTATGAGAGGTAGGATTAGAATAGTTAGTGATAGAAGTAGTATAGTAGAAAATAAGTTTATAACTTTTACTTGGAGTTGCACCAATTTTTTGGCTCCTAAGACCAATGGATAACTTCCATCCTTTAAAAGTTTGAAAAAGCCGCATTTTTAAATACGGGTGCATGAGTTAGCAGTTCTTGCTCTCTTTTTCGGTAAATAAGAATATCACATTCTATTATTAGACTCACAATCTAAAGTTTTTGTTAAACTATATTTACAGTACAAGTTTCCCAAAATAATCTGTGGTTTAATTATTAGCAGTAGCAGGGGTGTTAGGTGGAGTGCCATGAGTGTATTTTCTCGGGTAAAAGTAGGTTTTATGTTATTAATATGGTAGGTAGATTTTCCCCGTTGAGTTATAATTAATATGTACAGTGTATATAGGGCAGTAATAGTAATGTTAATTCCTAGTAGAATAATAGATAGGTTAGATCATGAGAATACGGCTACAGATACAAATAATTCTCCAATTAAATTAATAGATGGTGGTAAGGCCAGGTTAGTGAGACTTGCTATTAGTCATCAAGCTGCTATTAAAGGAAGAATTATTTGTAGGCCTCGGACTAGAATTATAGTTCGACTGTGAGTTCGCTCGTAATTGGAGTTTGCCAGGCAGAATAATATGGAGGATGTCAATCCGTGTGCAATTATTAGTGCTGTAGCTCCTATTAGGCTCCAGGGGCTTTGAACTATAACTCCTATAATGACCAGTGCTATGTGACTTACTGAAGAATAAGCAATTAGTGATTTTAAGTCTGTTTGACGCAGACAGATGGAGCTAGTTATAATCATGCCCCAGAGAGAAAGTATTATAAATGGATATGCCATAAAGCCAGTGGTGGGGCTTAGGATTGGGGTAATTCGCATTATCCCATATCCTCCTAGTTTTAAAAGAATAGCTGCTAGTACTATTGAACCTGCAATTGGGGCTTCGACGTGGGCTTTGGGTAATCATAGGTGTAGTCCATATAAGGGCATTTTTACTATAAAAGCCATTATATAGGCCAATCATAAAATTGAGTTACTTCAAATGCATGATGAGTGGCTTGTTCAGTGTTGGATTAGTAGCAGATTTAGTGATCCAGTTGTGGTTTGGGTATAAATTAGTGCAATTAGCAGAGGTAGTGATCCAGCCAGGGTGTAGAAAAGGAAATAAACTCCGGCGTTTAGTCGTTCTGCTTGGCCACCTCATCGAGTAATTATAATGAGTGTGGGAATTAGTGTGGCCTCAAATAAAATATAAAATATGATTAGTTCAGTGGCGGAGAATGTTATAATTAAGAAAGCCTGAAGCAGAATTATTATAGTAATATATAGTTTTTTATATGCGATAGGTTCTTTTGATATGTGATACTGGCTGGCAATAATTATAAGTGGAAGAAGCCATGTTGTTAGTAGTAATAAGGGCGTTGATAAGGAGTCCGAGAAAAATAATAGAGACAGGTTTAAACTGCTATCGCAGGGCTGATTTATTAGGGGTAAGCATGTCATACTAATTATTAGGCTGTATGCTGTGGGGTTAATTCATACTATACTACCTTTTGACAATCATGTGAGTGGGATTAATATGATTGTTGGAATAATAATTTTTAGCATTTGAGTAGATTTAGGTTTTGCACATAATCGGTGCCGTATGTATTAGATACTGCTACTAGTAAAGACAGACCGAGTGCCGCTTCACAGGCTGCAAATACTAATATAATAATGGGCATTATGTTGACTAAAGTTGTATGTGTAGTGAGGATCGTTATAGTAATCAGTACAAATAGAGATAGTATTAGTCCTTCCAGACATAGGAGTGACGATATTAGGTGTGATCGATATATAAGCAGGCCGAGAAAGGAAATAATGAATGCTAAAATAGTATTTATACAGGTTAGAGACATGTTGATAATTATGAAATATAATCATAATCTAATGAGTCGAAATCATTTATTTTATTTTAAACTAATTATCATATTCGGACCACTCTAATCCTTTTTGTAATCACTCGTAGGCCAGGCTAATTATTAGTAATGAAATTAGAAGCAGGGATATAAGTAATATTGTTATTAGTTTGTTTGTTTGAGAGGCCCATGGTAGTGGTAATAAAAGCGCGATTTCTAAGTCAAATAATAAAAAAGTAATGGCAATTAAAAAAAATTTTATTGAGAAAGGAAGTCGAGCAGAGCCCATTGGATCGAATCCACACTCATATGGGCTTGATTTTTCAGCATAGGTGTTTATCTGAGGTAGTCAGAATGCAATTACTACCAGAAGTAGGGCTAGTGTAGTGTTTGTTAATAGGGTTAATATAAAATTTATTATTCTTTCCTGGGTTTGAATCCAGGGCTAGCTGATTGGAAGTCGGCTGTACTGATTAATACTAAAAGAATAAGAACCTCATCAGTAGATAGAGACATATAGGAACAGTCATACCACATCTACGAAGTGTCAATATCAGGCGGCAGCTTCAAATCCGAAATGGTGGCTTGATGTAAAGTGAAAATTTAATTGTCGTATAAAGCAGATGATTAGGAATGTAGAGCCAATGATAACATGGAGACCGTGAAATCCTGTGGCTATAAAGAAGGTGGAGCCGTACACGCCGTCTGAAATAGAGAATGATGTTTCATAATATTCAGAGGCTTGTAATAGAGTGAAATACAGGCCTAAGGAAATAGTAATAAATAGTGCTTGCAGCATCTGCTTGCGATTACCTTCTATAAGACTATGGTGTGCTCATGTAATAGACACTCCGGATGCTAGCAACACAGATGTATTGAGAAGTGGTACTTCCATAGGGTTCAGTGGGATGATGCCTGCTGGAGGTCAGAAACCCCCCAGCTCAGGGGTGGGTGCTAGACTTGAGTGATAAAAAGCTCAAAAAAATCCTGAGAAAAAAAATACTTCTGATACAATAAATAGAATTATTCCGTAGCGAAGTCCTTTTTGTACAATTGGCGTATGATGTCCTTGGAATGTGCCTTCTCGGACGATATCTCGTCATCACTGGTACATCGTCAATGTATTAGTAACTAGGCCTATTAGTAATAAGTAGACCGAGCCGAAGTGGAATCATATCACCAGGCCCGACGTCATTAGGAGAGCTGACAGGGCTCCTGTCAGCGGTCAGGGGCTTGGATTGACTATATGATATGCATGTGTTTGGTGGGTCATTAGGCATTATCATGTAAATATAGACTTACTAGCAGGGTGAATACATAAGCTTGGATGAGGGCTACAGCAAACTCTAGTATTGTCAGAAGAACGAGAATAATAAATGTGATAAAGGCCACGGTTATGTTAATATCTATTAAAGCTAAAGTGGCGCTACCAATTAAATGGATTAGCAGATGTCCTGCAGTGATATTCGCTGTAAGTCGTACTGCAAGTGCCATGGGCTGAATAAGAAGACTAATTGTTTCGATAATTACTAACATAGGGATTAAGGGTAGTGGAGTGCCTTGAGGAAGGAAATGTGCCAGGGATGCTTTTGTTTTGTGGCGGAAGCCTAGGATTACTGTACCTGCTCAGAGAGGAATAGCCATACCTAAATTTATTGATAATTGGGTAGTTGGGGTGAATGAGTATGGTAATAAGCCTACTAAATTTGTTGACCCAATAAATATAATTAGTGATATTAGTATTAAAGCTCAGGTTTGGCCCTTTTTACTGTGTATTGCTATCATTTGTTTTGTAGTTAAATGAATTAGTCATCGTTGTACTGCGATTAGACGGTTGTTAATAAGGCGTATTTTTGACGGGAGAAGAATACTAGGAAATATAATAACAAGAACAACAACAGGAAGGCCTATTATTGTAGGGGTAATAAAAGAGGCAAATAGATTTTCGTTCATTTAGTTTCTCAAGGGGTAATATGTTTTTGTGATTTTGTGGTTAGAGGTTCAGGGTTTGAGTAGTAATCATGTTTTGAGATTTTTAGTTGAAATATGATAAATAAAGTTACGATTATAGATACAATTGTAATAAACCAAGTAGATGTGTTTAATTGTGGCATACACCATTAAGAGAAGATTTAAACTTCCAGTCTCTAGCTTAAAAGGCTAGCGCTAATAAGCTTCTTAATGAGATTATGTTATGGATGAAGATCATTTTTCGAAAAATTTTAGAGGAACTATCTCAAGGACAATGGGCATAAAGCTGTGATTTGATCCGCAAATCTCTGAGCATTGTCCATAATACAGGCCGGGTCGAGTGGATAGAAGTGTTGTTTGATTTAGTCGTCCTGGAATAGCATCGGTCTTTAATCCGAGAGAGGGGACAGCTCATGAGTGTAATACGTCTTCTGAAGAGATTAACATGCGGATGGTCAGTTCAGAGGGAAGAACCACTCGGTTATCGACTTCAAGCAGTCGAAGTTGTCCGGGACTTAGCTCATTAGTAGGGATCATATAGGAGTCGAATGTAAGGTCTTCATAGTCCGTATACTCGTAGCTTCAGTATCATTGATGGCCTATGGTCTTAATAGTCACAGATGGGTTATTAATTTCATCTATTATATAAAGAATTCGTAGTGAGGGCAAGGCAATCGAAATTAAAATAATGGCTGGCAAGATGGTTCAGATTGTTTCTACTTCTTGCGCATCTATAGTGCTGGTGTGAGTTAAGCTTGTCGTTAGCATAAGTGAGATGATATATAATACAAGAGAACTAATTAAGAATACAATCATCAGGGCGTGATCATGAAAGCTTAACAGCTCTTCTATAATGGGAGAGGTTGCGTCTTGAAGTCCTAGTTGGAATGGGTAGGCCATAGAGATATACAGGGGTTTCGCCTATAATTTAACCTTGACAAAGTTATGTAATTTTTACTAATATCTCTTTTAATTGAGAAAGTCATAGTGGATATGGTGTTGGCTTGAAACCAATTTCTGGGGGTTCGAATCCTTCCTTTCTTATACCCACTTTATTTGTAATTTACATATGTTGGCTCTTCAAATGTATGATAGGGTGGGGGGCATCCATGAAGTCACTCAAGATTTGTTGAAGGTAATTCAATCATTAGTACTTCTCGCTTGGATGCGAATGCTTCTCAGACTATAAAAACTATTAATACCACAGCTGTCAGTGAAATAAAAGAACCTATAGAGGAAACGGCATTTCAAGTTGTATAGGCATCAGGATAGTCAGAGTAGCGTCGGGGTATACCTGATAGACCTAAAAAATGTTGGGGAAAGAAGGTTATGTTCACCCCTACAAATATAATTAAAAAATGAATCTTAGCTCAGGTTGTGCTCAGAGTATAGCCGGAAAACAGGGGGAATCAGTGAATAAATCCCCCTATAATGGCGAATACCGCTCCCATTGATAGTACATAATGAAAGTGAGCTACTACGTAATAGGTGTCGTGAAGAACAATATCGAGAGAAGAATTGGCAAGTACAATACCTGTTAGTCCCCCCACCGTAAATAGGAAAATAAAACCTAGGGCTCATAGCATGGCAGGGGATCATTTAATATTGCCTCCGTGGAGAGTAGCCAGTCAGCTAAAAACCTTAACTCCCGTTGGGATGGCAATAATTATTGTAGCAGAGGTGAAATAGGCTCGAGTGTCGACATCTATGCCAACTGTGAATATGTGGTGAGCCCATACGATGAATCCTAAGAATCCAATAGATATCATAGCTCACACTATTCCTATATACCCAAAAGGCTCTTTTTTTCCTGAGTAGTATGTAACAATATGAGAGATGATGCCAAATCCAGGGAGGATTAAGATATAGACCTCAGGGTGCCCAAAGAATCAAAATAGATGTTGATATAAAATTGGGTCTCCTCCTCCAGCTGGGTCAAAAAAGGTTGTATTTAGGTTTCGATCCGTTAATAATATCGTGATACCAGCCGCCAATACAGGGAGGGATAATAGGAGAAGTACGGCTGTGATTAGGACGGATCAGACGAATAGTGGTGTTTGATACTGAGAAAGGGCAGGGGGTTTTATGTTAATAATTGTTGTAATGAAATTAATGGCTCCTAGAATTGAGGACACGCCTGCCAAGTGTAGTGAGAAAATGGTTAAATCCACAGAGGCCCCGGCATGGGCAAGGTTCCCAGCCAAGGGAGGGTATACCGTTCAGCCTGTGCCAGCCCCGGCCTCTACTATAGATGATGCTAAGAGAAGTAAGAAAGACGGGGGAAGAAGTCAAAAGCTTATATTATTTATACGAGGGAAGGCCATGTCAGGGGCCCCAATCATCAGGGGCACCAGTCAATTTCCAAAGCCTCCAATCATAATGGGCATGACCATAAAGAAAATTATTACAAAAGCATGGGCAGTGACGATCACATTATAGATCTGATCATCTCCAAGCAATGCTCCTGGTTGGCCTAGTTCTGCACGGATTAGCAAACTCAAAGCTGTGCCCACTATACCGGCCCAGGCACCGAATAAGAGATAAAGGGTGCCAATGTCCTTGTGGTTAGTCGAGAAAAGTCAGCGATTGATGAACATAGGTAAAATGGCCGAGCAGGCATTAGACTGTAAATCTAAAGACAGAGGTATAAGTCCTCTTTTTACCAAGCCTTGTAGTGTATTACACATTGAATTGCAAATTCAAAAAAGCAGCTTCAACCCTGCCGGGGCTTCTCCCGCCTTTTTTTTCTCTCGGCGGGAGAAGTAGATTGAAGCCAGTTGTTTAGGGTGTTTAGCTGTTAACTAACGTTTCGTGGGTTAAATTCCCATCAGTCTAGTAAGGGCTTAGCTTAATTAAAGTAATTGATTTGCGTTCATTTGATGTAAGATAGAGTCTTGCAGTCCTTATTGTCGGAAGTTAAATAATTTATATCTTCTTGAGACTTTGAAGGTCTCTGGTCTAGCTAACCTAAACTCCCATTCTAGGATTAGTAATATTGGTGATATTGGGAGGATTATGGTTGAGACAATAATTATGGGTGATAAGCATGCTGTTTTTTTTGTTATTTTGAATTGTCAATTAATTTTGGTGTTGTTTATTGTTGGGAATAATGTTAGGGAAGTAGTATATGTGATTCGTACATAAAAATATAGGCTTAGTAGGGCTATTAGGGCCATTAGGGTGGATATAAAGATGTTTTCGTTTTTTACTATCTCTTGAAGAATTAGTCATTTTGGTAGGAATCCTGTTAATGGGGGCAGACCTCCTAAAGATAATATGGTAATTAGGACAAATATAGTGATTAGGGGTATTTTATTCCACATGTGCGATAGAGAGGTTGTTGTAGTTGTTGAATTTATTATTAGTAATATAAAGGTGGTAATTGTTATTGGAATATAAATAAATAAATTTAATAATGTTATAGTAGGATTATAGACTAGCACAGAGATTATTCATCCTATGTGAGCGATTGATGAGTAAGCTAGAATTTTGCGTAGTTGGGTTTGGTTAAGTCCTCCTCATCCTCCGATTGCAATAGATAGTAGTGACAAGGTTATTAAGAAATTTAGACTTAAAAGGGGTGTGACTATATATAGGATTGACAGAGGTGCTAGTTTTTGTCATGTTAGTAAGATTAGTCCTGATGACAGTGGGATTCCTTGGGTGACTTCGGGCACTCAGAAGTGAAAGGGGGCCAGGCCTAATTTTATTGCTATGGACACTGTAATTAGAATTGAAACAATTGGGTCTGTTATTTTTATAATTGATCAGTGGCCTGTATATAGGAGATTTATGATTGTGGCTATTATTAAAAGCATAGAAGCGGTTGCTTGTGTTAAAAAATATTTTGTTGCTGCTTCTGTAGATCGGGGGTTGTGTTGTTTAGTCAGTAAGGGGATAATAGCTAGCATATTTATTTCAAACCCCACTCAAACTATAAATCAATGTGAACTCGTTATGACTAGTGCAGTTCCTAATATTATTGTTATTATAATTAGAAAAAATACTAAGGGATTAATTAGTACGGGAAGGATAATAACCAACATTTTCGGGGTATGGGCCCGATAGCTTATTTAGCTGACCTTACTTAGAGTCTGGTGTAGTACTGGTAGCACGAAGAATTTTGAATTCTTAGGGGCAGGTTCAATTCCTGCAACTCTAGAAATAAGAGGGTTCAAACCTCTATTATTTACTCTATCAAAGTAACTCTTTTATCAGACATATTTCTACACCAGAGGAGGAATGCCCGCTAGAATAATTGGTAGGGTGACATGTCATATGCATATTGCTAGGGTAAGAGGTAGGAAGTTTTTTCATAGTAGGTGTATGAGTTGATCATATCGGAATCGGGGGTATGATGCTCGAACCCATAGGAACGTGGTTGTAAGTATAAGGGCTTTAATCGTGAAATTGGTGGTATATAATTCTGGTAATATTGGATTATTATGTGCTCCTAGAAATAGGACTACTGTGAGGGCATTTATTATAATAATATTGGCGTATTCTGCAAGAAAAAAAAGGGCAAAGGGTCCTCCTGCATATTCTACATTAAACCCTGATACCAGTTCAGACTCTCCTTCTGTTAAATCAAATGGGGCTCGATTGGTTTCGGCTAGGGTTGAGATGAATCATATTATGGTTAGAGGCCATGATGGTAGGACTAATCAGATATGTTCTTGGGTAATGATTAGTGTTGATAGTGTGAAAGAGCCATTTATAAGTAGGATTGATAAGACAATGATAGCTAGGGTTACTTCATAGGAAATTGTTTGAGCTACAGCTCGTAGGGCTCCAATTAGTGCATATTTTGAATTTGAAGCTCATCCTGATCATATAATGGCATAGACGGCCAGGCTTGATAGGGCTAGTATAAACAAAATACTTAAGTTTATATTAATCAGGGGGTGTGGCATGGGTAATGGGGTTCATATTATTAATGCTAGAGTTAGGGCTAGGGTTGGTGCAATAATGAATAATGTGTGTGAGGATGTGAGTGGTTGTAGGGGCTCTTTAGTGAAGAGCTTAATGGCATCAGCAATTGGTTGAAGTAGTCCGTAGGGTCCTACAATATTAGGCCCTTTTCGGAGTTGTATATAGCCTAATACTTTGCGCTCTAGAAGGGTTAGAAATGCTACAGCTAGGAGAATGGGAATGAGAGTGGCTAATAGATTTATAAAATACATATATTTGTTAAAGAGAGGAGTTGAACCTCTGATCTTGAAAGCTTAAGTTTCATGCAATTACTGGTCTCTGCCACTTTAACAAGGCCCTTGTCTCGGGCATAGGTTAGTACAATAAAATTAAGATTAATTCATTATTTTTATTAGGGCGCTTGGGTTCAAGTGGGCCCTGACTCTCTTGTCCTTTCGTACTGGGAGGGGCTTATAAATAGATAGAAACCGACCTGGATTACTCCGGTCTGAACTCAGATCACGTAGGACTTTAATCGTTGAACAAACGAACACATTAATAGCTGCTGCACCATTGGGATGTCCTGATCCAACATCGAGGTCGTAAACCCTAATTGTCGATATGGACTCTTAAATAGGATTGCGCTGTTATCCCTAGGGTAACTTGTTCCGTTGGTCGCTGTATTGCGGATCAATATATAGTAGGATAATTTTGACTAGTAGGTCTTAATAAAACTTTCTCGGGAGTTGTTTTTTATTCCGAGGTCACCCCAACCCAAATTGCCAGCCTAATTGAAGCATGATTATTTCTTTTAGATAAGCTTTATAGTTCATAGGCTGGTTAATTAAAGCTCCATAGGGTCTTCTCGTCTTGTTTTTTAATCCCCGCCTCTTCACGGGAATGTCAATTTCACTGATTTAAAGTAAGAGACAGCAAAATCCTCGTGGAGCCGTTCATACGAGTCCCTATTTAGAGAACAAGTGATTATGCTACCTTTGCACGGTCAGAATACCGCGGCCGTTGAACTAAGGTCACTGGGCAGGCGGTGCCTCTAATACTTTTTATGCTAGAGGTGATGTTTTTGGTAAACAGGCGGGATTTGTGTTTGCCGAGTTCCTTTTACTTTTTTAGATCTTTCCCTGACTGCACTCCTGTGTTGGACTAACAATTAATAATAGTAATTTGGTTAACTAGTTGTATTTGTTTTGATAACTACCAGTGAGTTATTCGTTCTGGTATACACATGTGCGAGGAGAATTATTTCTTGTTACTCATATCAACATTGTTGCTTCTATTTGTAAATAGAATAGTCCAGTTTTATGTTAGGGGTATTGAGTTTGTTGTTGGAATTAATTTTAAGTGCGGTTGGGCTTGAACGCTTTCTTATTTGGTGGCTGCTTTTAGGCCAACTATCGTGGTTTGATTAATTTCTTACTCTCTAATAAGGGTTGTTTCCCTGGTCTAAAAGGCTGTACCCTTTTAGATTATCCTTTAAGTCTGCATTTCAATTCATTTATTTTTTTGCAGTCTTAAATTAGAACTAAAATTCTGTTCTGGACAACCAGCTATCACCAGGCTCGATAGGCTTGTCACCACTACCTAGTAGTCACCCCACTATTTTGCCACATAGACGGGTTTGCTCTGTGTGCTGCCAAATAGGTAGCTCGTCTGGTTTCGGGCCACTTAACTTCAGTTCATTTTGCTAATATTTTCTAGTTGAGTCATTATGCAAAAGGTACAAGTATTAAACTTTGCTATTTTTTACTTACATTTTCTTTCATTTTTTCCCTTGCGGTACTTTTTCTATAGCGTCAGATAAAATTTCTATCGCCGATACTTTAATTAAATTTAATGTTTTATTTAAAGTTGTATTATTAATTTAGTTGTGTTATTTTTTGAGCTATTTTTGGTTTCAAAATGTTCAGTTTATATGAAATCTCCTAGGTGTAAACTAGGTGCTTTACTTAAGCTACACTTTGTATTGTCCAAGTGCACTTTCCAGTACACTTACCTTGTTACGACTTATCTCCTCTTACGAGCTTATATTTTGTATTTAGGAATTGTTTAATATCTTCGCTTGAGGAGGGTGACGGGCGGTGTGTGCGTGCCTCATGGCCTTATTCAATTAAGCACTCTATTCTTAATTTACTGCTAAATCCCCCTTTAACTGTTGATTTCACATAGGTTTTCGTAAAATATTACCTCGGGTCGAGGAATGTAGCCCATTACTTCCCAACTCATAGGCTACACCTTGACCTAACGTTTTTATGCAGATGTTTGTGCTTACTATTTTTCCTTTTTAGGGTTTGCTGAAGATGGCGGTATATAGGCTGATTTGGCAAGGGTTGGTGAGGTATATCGGGGTTTATCGATTATAGAACAGGCTCCTCTAGATGGATTTAAGGCACCGCCAAGTCCTTTGAGTTTTTAGCCTTTGCTGGTAGTACTCTGGCGAATAATTTTGTTTGTAATTTTCCATGTTTATGGCTAAGCATAGTGGGGTATCTAATCCCAGTTTGGGTCTTAGCTATCGTGTGGTCAGATTTTTTAAAGTCACTTTCGTTGTTTGTTTTACAGTAACGGGGGCTTTTTACAGCTTAGTTAAGGTTTAACTTTATTAGTTATATTGATTTCTAAAACACCCTTTACGCCGAATGTCTATTAGTTTGGTCTAATCGTATGACCGCGGTGGCTGGCACGATATTTACCAGTTCTTAATAATATAACTTAGTCAGACTTTCATCTATTGCTTAATTTTTGTCACTGCTGTCTCCCGTGGGGGGGTGGCTGAGCAAGGTGTTATGAGCTACTTTTAGTGTGCTTGATACCAGCTCCTTTATACCTGTAGGTGGTGTAGAGGGCATTTTCACAGGGGCGGGGATTCTTGCATGTGTAAGTTTATTAACAACTAATAGAAAGGCCAGGACCAAGCCTTTGTGTCTATGGAGTATAAATACTCATCTAAGCATTTTCAGTGCCTTGCTTTACTATTAAGCTACATTAACCTTTACACTATAAATTAATCGGATAATCTCTGTTCAGGGGTTATTTACAGATCTGAGGAGATGTCTGTCTAAGGAACGCGAATCTTTAAAGTAAGGGGATGTAGCCTTGCGGGTGGTAGAGATTATAAAATTTGGTTTGATCTGTATTAAGTCCATTTGTCTATGGTATTATTATTCTTGTTTTTGGGGTTTGGCAAGATATTTCTAATAATATCACAGTGCGGGCTTAATGGGGGGTAAGGGGGGTTTGTCATATAAAACCAGTTGTAACACATCCC